GAAGAATTAGCTAAAACTACTCCTGTTAATCCTCCTACAGTAAATAAAAATACAAATCCAAAGGCTCAAAGTATAGCTGGACTATAAGTTAATTGAGTTCCATGTATAGTTGCTAATCAACTAAAAATTTTAATTCCAGTAGGAACAGCAATAATTATAGTAGCTGAAGTAAAATAAGCTCGTGTATCTACGTCTATTCCAACAGTAAATATATGATGAGCTCATACAATAAATCCTAATAATCCAATTGCTAATATTGCATAAATTATTCCAAGATTCCCAAATGTTTCCTTTTTACCTCTTTCTTGTGTAATAATATGAGAAATTATACCAAATCCAGGTAAAATTAAAATATAAACTTCAGGATGTCCAAAAAATCAAAATAAATGTTGATATAAAATTGGGTCTCCTCCTCCAGCAGGGTCAAAAAATGAAGTATTTAAATTTCGATCAGTTAGTAATATAGTAATAGCTCCTGCTAATACAGGTAGAGATAATAAAAGTAAAACAGCAGTAATTACTACAGATCAAACGAATAAAGGTATTCGATCTAAAGTAATTCCGGGAGACCGCATATTAATTACTGTAGTAATAAAATTTACAGCTCCTAAAATAGATGAAATTCCAGCTAAGTGTAAAGAAAAAATAGCTAAATCAACAGAAGCTCCTGCATGTGCAATTCCTGATGATAAAGGAGGGTATACTGTTCAACCTGTTCCGGCCCCATTTTCAACCATACTTCTAGAAATTAGAAGGGTTAGAGAAGGGGGAAGTATTCAAAAACTTATATTATTTATTCGTGGGAACGCTATATCAGGAGCTCCTAATATTAAAGGCACTAATCAATTTCCAAATCCTCCAATTATAATTGGTATTACTATAAAAAAAATTATAATAAATGCATGAGCAGTTACAATCACATTATAAATTTGATCATCACCAATAAATGCTCCAGGATGTCCTAATTCAGCTCGAATTAAAATTCTTAGAGAAGTTCCGACTATTCCGGCTCAAGCTCCAAAAATAAAATATAATGTACCAATATCCTTATGATTTGTAGAAAATAATCATTGTCGCGATTAAATGGCTGAAGTTTAGGCAATAAATTGTAAATTTATTTATGGGATATATCTCTTTAATCAGGCTTTATAGTCAATAATGATATTAGACTGCAATTCTAAAGGAATAAATAATTTATTAAAGCTTAAGAATTAAAAGATCAATACAAATATTTTCAGCTTTGAAGGCTATTAGTTTATTTAACTTAAATTCTTATAGGACTACATAAAATATTAAAATTATTAATAATCCTGCAATTGAAATAAAATTTAAAATTAAACTTAATGATGAAATTTTTATACTGTAAGTATTTTTCAATATTCATGTATTTTTTTGATAATTTAATATAAAAATGCTATAAGATAATCGTAAATAAAAATATAAAGTAATTAAAGTTAAACAAACAGAAACAGTTAAAATAAATAATTGATTTATGCTAGTTAAATTTTGAATTACTAATCATTTTGGTAAAAATCCTAAAAAAGGGGGTAATCCTCCTAGAGATAATAAATTTAAAAAGATTAAAAATTTAATAATTGGATTTATTATTGAAATATTAAAAATTTGATTAAAGTAAAATAGTTTAAAATTATTAAATATAATAATAATTGAAATAGATAATAAAGAATATAATAAAAAATATCTTATTCATAATAATTCATTATTTATTATTGCTAAAAGTATTCATCCTAAATGATTAATAGAAGAAAAAGCTATTAATTTACGAATAGAAGTTTGATTTAATCCTCCTAAAGATCCAATTAATATGGATAAAATAACTGATATTATGAAAAAATTATAACAAAAATTATAAGAAATTAATATTAAAGGTGCAATTTTTTGTCAAGTTATCAAGATTAATCCATTAATTCATGATAACCCTTCTATAACTTCTGGGAATCAAAAGTGAAAAGGAGCAGCTCCTCTTTTTAATATTAATGTTGATAAAATTAAAATTTCATTTAATCTATAAAATTGTGTTATATTATTATTATAAAAAAATATTAAAATAATAATTGCAAATAATAAAATGGAAGAAGCAAAAGCTTGAGTTAAAAAGTATTTTAATGAACTTTCTGAAGTTAATAAATTTTTTTTACTATCATTTATTAGGGGGATAAATGATAATAAATTAATTTCTAACCCTATTCAAGCTCCTAATCAAGAATTTGAAGAAATTGTAATTAGTGTTCCAAATATTAAAGTAATAATAAAAATATTGTTTGAAATCTTTTTAATTAAAAAGAAAAGGATTATAACCTTTATAAGTGGGGTATGAACCCAATAGCTTAATTAGCTTATCTTTTTATATTTTAGTGTACGATGCACAATAGATTTTGATTCTTTTGGAAACAGTTTAATTCTGTTAAATATAATGAATGAAATTATAAACTTCATGATTTACCCTATCAAGGTAATCCTTTTTATCAGGCAATTCATT